AATAAGATGCCTGAAAATAAAAAGGACTATTTTGATAGAATAGAATATGTATATTATTATACTCTTATTATACCTTATGGAATTAAACCATAACATTGGAAATCAAAAATCCATGTGCATCATACACTTAAGTATAAATAAATAGGTAAGCTAAATATTAAGCTACCAGGTTCATACCCTGTTTATAGAAAAATTTCTCCTATTTAATTAAAAAAAGAAGATGATTATTTCAATCAATTCTAATAATAAGAACTATAATAGTATTATCTTCAAATAGATGAATTAATATATGAATTGGGTTAGAAATCAATTTAATATCATTTATCCCAATTTTATTAAAAGAATCTAATAAATCAAATTCAGAAGCTGCAATAATTTACTTTTTAATTCAAAGAATAAGAAGAACTACAATAATAATAATAATAATAATTAATATATGTAATTATTTGATTTCACCAAAAATTATCAATACAACAATATTAGTATGTTTACTTATTAAAGTAGGTGCAGCACCATTTCATATATGAATACCTGAAATCATATCAAAAATAAGATGAAAAAAATGTATTATTTTAATAACATGACAGAAATTAGCACCTTTAATAATAATAAGAAATATAAATAATAATAATGTAATTATTAATTTATCTATTATTTCATGTGTAATTGTTGGAAGAATAGGAGGAATTAATCAAATATCTATACGAAAAATAATAGGCTACTCATCAATTAACCATTTAGGATGAATAATAGCTATTAATAAATCAATAAATAAATGAATAATCTACTTTATTATCTATAGAATAATAAATATAATTATTTGTTTAAATTTTATAAATAATAAAGTATATTTTATAAATCAAATAAATGAAATAAACATAAATAAAACAGAAAAGATTAATTTATTCCTAATAATAATAAGAATAGGAGGAATACCTCCATTAATTGGATTTTTACCCAAATGAATTACAATTCAATTTATAATAAATCAAAAAGAAGTATTTATTATTCTAATTATAGTTATATTTAGAATAGTAACCCTAATATATTATATACGAATTATAATTAGAATAATTATTTCATCAAATATTACAATTAAATGAAATAAAAGAAATAAATATAATAAATCAATAATAATAGCATCAATAATAATTAACTTTAGATTACCCTTAATTTTAATTATAGATATATATTAAAATATTAAAGCTTTAAGTTAATTTAAACTATTAGCCTTCAAAGTTAAATATATATATATTATAAGCTTTAGATAAATTTCTACTTTAGATTTGCAATCTAATATCATAAATAATTGACTATAAAGCCATTGATAAAGGGTTAAAATAACCATAAATAAATTTACAATTTACTACCTAAATTTTCAGACACTTTATCAAATTGAATAAATGAATATTCTCTACTAATCATAAAGATATTGGAACTTTATATTTTATATTTGGAATATGAGCTGGAATAGTAGGATCATCAATAAGACTAATTATTCGAATTGAATTAGGTCAACCAGGAAGATTTATTGGAGATGATCAAATCTATAATGTAATAGTAACAGCACACGCATTCATTATAATCTTCTTTATAGTAATACCCATTATAATTGGAGGATTTGGTAACTGATTAGTACCTTTAATAATCGGAGCCCCTGATATAGCATTCCCACGAATAAATAATATAAGATTTTGATTATTACCCCCATCATTAACTTTACTATTAATAAGTAGAATAACAGAAATAGGAGCCGGAACAGGGTGAACAGTATATCCTCCCTTATCTAGAAACCTTGCCCATAGAGGGCCTTCAGTAGATATAGCAATCTTTTCATTACATTTAGCAGGTGTATCATCAATCCTGGGAGCAGTAAACTTTATTTCAACAATTATTAATATACGACCATCAGGTATAACCCCTGAACGAATCCCATTATTTGTATGATCAGTAGGAATCACTGCATTATTATTACTATTATCATTACCTGTATTAGCAGGTGCCATCACAATATTACTAACTGATCGAAATTTTAATACATCATTTTTTGATCCCTCAGGAGGAGGGGATCCTATTCTATATCAACATTTATTCTGATTTTTTGGTCATCCAGAAGTGTATATTCTAATTCTACCAGGATTTGGATTAATTTCACACATTATTAGTCAAGAAAGAGGAAAAAACGAAACATTTGGTAATATTGGTATAATTTATGCTATAATCTCTATTGGTTTATTAGGATTTATTGTGTGAGCACACCATATATTTACTGTAGGTATAGATGTCGATACACGAGCATACTTTACATCTGCAACAATAATCATTGCAGTACCAACAGGTATTAAAATTTTCAGATGATTAGCAACAATACATGGAATAAAAATAAATTATTCACCCTCAATAATATGAGCACTAGGATTTGTATTCTTATTTACTATTGGAGGACTAACAGGTGTAATTTTAGCAAATTCATCAATTGATATTATTTTACATGATACATATTATGTAGTTGCACATTTCCATTATGTATTATCAATAGGTGCAGTATTTGCAATTATAGCAAGATTTATTCAATGATTTCCACTATTTACAGGAATAACAATAAACCCAAAATGATTAAAAATCCAATTTATTATTATATTCATTGGAGTAAACACAACATTTTTTCCACAACATTTCTTAGGATTAAGAGGGATGCCTCGACGATACTCAGACTATCCTGATAGATATACAAGATGAAACATCATTTCATCTATTGGGAGAATTACATCTATAATTAGAATTATTATATTTATCATAATTTTATGAGAAACAATATTATCTAAACGAGTTGTAATTTTTAGAGAAAATATAAATTCAAGTATTGAATGAATACAAAAAATACCACCAGCAGAACATTCATATAATGAAATTCCTATAATGACATCAAAATTCTAATATGGCAGAATAGTGCAATGAATTTAAGATTCATATATAAAGTTAATCTTTTATTAGAAATAGCAACATGAGGAAATACAATAATTCAAGACGCAAATTCATCACTTATAGAACAATTAATATTTTTCCATGATCACACCATTATAATCTTATCAATAATTACAATTATAGTAGCTTATATTATAACAACATTATCAAAAAATTTACTTATTAATCGTTATCTATTAGAAGGACAAACCATTGAATTAATATGAACCCTAATACCAGCAATCACATTAATTTTCATCGCATTGCCATCTCTACGATTATTATATATAATTGATGAAATTAATAATCCATCAATTACATTAAAAATTATTGGTCACCAATGATATTGAAGATATGAATATTCAGATTTTTCAGATGTAGAATTCGACTCATATATAAAACCAAATAATGAGCTAAAAAAAAGAGAAATACGATTATTAGATGTAGATAACCGAACAGTATTACCAATAAATATAGAAACACGTGTAATAGTAACAGCAGCAGATGTATTACATTCATGAGCAGTACCAACATTAGGAATTAAAATTGATGCTATTCCAGGCCGACTTAATCAAGGAACTATAAATATTAATCGACCTGGAATTATATATGGTCAATGTTCAGAAATTTGTGGGGCAAATCATAGATTTATACCAATTGTAATCGAAAGAACAACAACAGAAAATTTCCTTAAATGAATTAAATCTATATCATTAAGTGGCTGAAAATTTTAAGCATTGGTCTCTTAAACCAAAATATAGTAAATAAAATATACTCTTAATGAATTAAAGATTTAGTTTAAAATTAAAACATTAATTTGTCAAATTAAAAAAGTCCATAAATGAACAATCTTTATTGCCACAAATAGCCCCTATAATGTGAGATTTATTATTTATTTTCTTTATAATAAGATTTATATTAATAAATATTTTAGTTTACTTTTTACAAAAAAGGATAAATATAAAAATTAATATATATATAATGAACAAAAATGAAATAAATTGAAAATGATAACAAATTTATTTTCAGCTTTTGATCCAGCAACATCAATTAAAATATCCTTAAATTGAATAAGTACCTTATTAGGTATAATTATTATTCCATATTCATTTTGAATTTTACCCAATCGAGTAATAATTATATTTTGAATAATTAATGAAAAATTACATAAAGAATTTAAAACTTTAATAAGAAGAAATCAAAAAGGAATAACTTTAATAATAGTTTCACTATTCTTATTAATTTTGATAAATAATTTATTAGGATTAATACCTTATATTTTTACCAGATCAAGACATTTAGTATTTTCATTGTCCTTGTCAGCACCTTTATGATTAAGAATAATAATTTTTGGTTGAATTAAAAATACAAAAATAATATTTGCCCATATAATCCCAAGTGGAACACCTATAATATTAATACCTTTTATAGTTATAATTGAAACTATTAGAAATATTATTCGGCCTGGTAGATTAGCAGTACGATTAACTGCTAATATAATTGCTGGTCATTTACTAATAAGATTATTAGGAAATAAATCATTAAATGTAAATAGAATATTATTAATTATCATTATTATTATTCAAATTATATTAATAATATTTGAAACCGCAGTAGCCATTATTCAAGCTTATGTATTTTCAATTTTATCAACATTATATTCTAGAGAAGTAATAAATTAAAAATTATGAAAATAAAAAAAAACCATCCTTATCATTTAGTTGATTATAGACCTTGACCATTAACAGGATCCATTGGAGCTTTATCATTAACTATGGGAACAGTATTATGGATACATAAAAATGAAATATACTTAATAATAATAGGAATAATAATTTTAACTATAACTGTAATTCAATGATGACGAGATATTGTGCGAGAATCTACATTTCAAGGTAATCATACTATTAAAGTAACAAATGGATTAAAAATAGGAATAATCCTATTTATTGTTTCAGAAATTCTATTTTTCATTTCATTCTTCTGAAGATTTTTCCATAGAAGATTATCACCTAATGTAGAAATTGGAATAATATGACCTCCTAAAGGTATTAATGTATTTAATCCTATAGAAATCCCTTTACTAAATACAATAATTTTGTTATGTTCAGGAATAACTGTAACATGAACACACCATAGAATAATAAATAATAATTATAATGAAACAAATAAAAGATTAATTTTAACAGTTATAATAGGAGTATTATTCACAATATTACAAGTATATGAATATAAAGAAGCAAAATTCTGTATTAGAGATTCAATTTATGGGTCATGTTTTTTTATAATAACAGGATTTCATGGATTACATGTAGTAATTGGTACATTATTCTTAGCAGTATGTTTAATACGACATATAAAATGCCATTTCTCAATAAGTCACCATTTTGGTTTTGAAGCAGCAGCATGATACTGACACTTTGTAGATGTAGTATGATTATTCTTATATATTTCAATTTACTGATGAGGTAGATAAAATAATCTTTTTAGTATATATAAATATATTTGACTTCCAATCAAAAGAACTTTTATAAAAGAAAAGATAATTCTTATTATAATAACAATCATAATAACATCTCTATTGTTATCTATTACAATAATAATAATATGTACTATAATTTCAAAAACAACAAAAAAAGATCGAGAAAAATTATCCCCATTTGAATGTGGATTTGATCCAAAAAGATCAGCACGATCCCCTTTCTCAATTCAATTCTTTTTAATTGCAGTTTTATTCTTAATTTTTGATATTGAAATCGCAATCTTATTACCTATCATCTTAACAATAAAATGAACAATTAATAGAACATGAATTATAACAGTTACAATTTTTATTGTAACATTAATTGTAGGATTATATCATGAATGAAATAACGGAGTACTAGAATGAGCTAAATAATTGGGGTTGTAGTTCAAAGTAACATTTAATTTGCAATTAAAAAATATTAAAACAAATTTTAATCCTCCTCATTATAGATAATGAAGTAATAATATTACATTTAATTTCGACCTAAAAGTAGGATATATATCCCTTATCTAAAACAAAATAATTAACTAAAGCCAAATATTGAGGCTTTTCATTGTTAATGAAAATATTGATTAAATAATCTAGTTAAAAGGGAATGAAGAATCTAAAAGAAGCTGCTAACTATCTTTTAAAGCGGTTAAAATCCGTTTTTCCCTTATTTATATAGTTTAATAATTAAAACCCCTTATTTTCAATAAGGAAATAAGATAAATTATCTTTATAAATATACTTGAAAGGATATACCTATATTAACTTCTTCAGAGTTAAACTTTATATTAAGATATTCAAGTAAAATAAATAAATAGAAAAATATAGAAAAATAAAACCAATTAAATAAAATTTAAAATTATTATATTGAAATATGACATATAAAGAACTAAAATAATTAATTAAATTAGAAAAAGAAGATGAAATTATATATTCACCTCAACCATGATCTATAAATAAATATCTTAACTTAGAATAAAAAAAAGATGAATTACAAATAAAGTTTGTGCTAAAATAAGGTAAAAATCATATTATACTAATAAAATTAATTAAAAAATTAAAATTAATACCAAAAACATCAGAATAATTGTAAAATAAAGATAAACTATAACCTAAAAACCCTCCAGAAATAATAAAAAAAAGAGGAAGAATTTTCAAAGATAAAGGTAAACATAAAAAATAAGGAATAGGAAAAATTAATCAAAATAATATAATACCAAAAAAAACTGATAAAAAAGATAATGATAATAATGAAAAGGATATAAAAACATCTTCAGAATAAAATGAAAAAGAAATCAATCCAGTATATTTACAAAAACAAAAATAAATTAAACGAAAACTGTAACAAATGGTAAGACCAATAGATATATAATATAAAATATAAATGAATAAATTATAATAACAATAAGACAAATTCTCTAAAATCAAATCCTTACTATAAAACCCTGATAAAAAAGGAAAACCACATAAACATAAAACAGAAACACAAAAACAAGAACAAGTTAAAGGAATAGAATTAATTAAATTACCCATATAACGAATATCTTGATTATTATTTATACAATGAATAATCAAACCAGCACATAAAAATATTAAAGATTTAAAAAAAGCATGAATCAATAAATGATAATATGATATAATAAAAAATCCCATAAATAAAGATCTTATTATTAAACCCAATTGACTTAAAGTAGATAAAGCAATAATTTTCTTTAAATCATATTCAAAATTAGCAGCCAAACCAGATATAAATATTGTTAAACAAGAGATTAATAAAAATATATTAAATATAAAAGAATTTATATTAAAATATAATAAATTTCTGAAGCGAATTAATAAATAAACACCAGCAGTTACTAAAGTAGAAGAATGAACCAATGAAGATACAGGAGTTGGTGCTGCCATTGCTGCAGGAAGTCAAGAAGAAAAAGGAATTTGAGCACTCCTAGTAAAAGCAGCCAAAACAATAAAAAAAATTAATCAAAATGATAAAAAACTATCCAAATAAAATAAATAATATATGTAATTTCATCTACCTATTCTAAATAATCAAGAAATTCTAATTAAAATAGATACATCACCAATACGATTTCTTAAAATAGTTAATATCCCTGAATTATAAGAATTATAATTTTGATAATAAATTACTAAACAGTAAGAAACCAATCCTAATCCATCCCAACCCAAAAGAATTCTAATTAAATTAGGACTAATAATCAAAAATAATATTGATAAAATAAAAAGTAAAACTAAATATAAAAACCGAACTTTAAATAATTCAAATAACATATAGGAATATCTATAAAAAACCACTAAAGAAGAAATAAATATGACTCTAGCTATAAATAATAAAGATACCCAATCAAGATAAATAGACATAGAAAAATAAGAAGAATTTAATGAAAAAAATTCATAATCTAATATTAATGAATAATCATAAATTAAAAATCTTAAACCAAAAAGAGAAAATAAAAAAGATAATAATAGTAAGATTAAAAATCAATAAAAAAATAAATCAATGGATTTAGAGAAATTAATATTCACCAATAATATCACAAATTACTATTCTTTTATTAAACTATCATAAATCCTAAAATTATAAATTATAAAAAAGAGAATATAAAAGTAAATAAAAATAAAAAATTAAGAGGAATAAAATGAAAAATAACCAAAAGATATTCACGGATATTAATATACCTTAAATAAAATAAGGATTCATATAAATTACCATGCTGAATAACAGAAAAAACATAAATTCTATAACAACATCTTATAAAAGATATTATACCTAAAAAGAAAAAAGTATAATATCTTCAAGATATAATAGAATTAATTAAAAAAATTTCACCAATTAAATTTAAGGAAGGAGGGGAGGATATATTATTAGCACAAAAAATAAATCAAAATAAAGATATTCTTGGTATTACTGATAAATAACCTTTATTGATAAATAAACTACGTCTAAATCTTCGTTCATAAATAATATTAGCTAAACAAAAAAGAGCAGAAGAACAAAAGCCATGACCAATTATTATAATTAAAGCCCCAAAATAACCATAAAAAGAAAAAGTTATAATACCACAAATAACTAAAGATATATGAGCAACAGAAGAATAAGCAATAATTGATTTAATATCTACTTGAAATAAACATAAAAATCTAACAAGTAAAGATCCTCATAAACTTAAAACAATTCAAATATAATTAAATTTTAAAGAATAATAAGATATAAATATTGAAATACGAATTAAACCATATCCTCCTAACTTCAATAAAACTGCAGCTAAAATTATAGAACCAGAAATTGGTGCCTCAACATGTGCTTTAGGTAATCAAAAATGAAAAAAAGGCATTGGTATTTTAAATAAAAAAGCTATAATTATAGATAAATATAAATAATAATTTATGATATTAATATTAATATAAATTAAATTTAAATCTATAGTATTACAAATATTATAAATATAAATAATACCTAATAAAAAAGGTAAAGAAGCAAATAAAGTATAAAAAAGCAAATAGTAAGATGCAAAAATACGTTCAGGCTGATATCCTCAACCAAAAATTAATACAATAATAGGAATTAATGAAAATTCAAAAAAGATATAAAATAAAAATAAGTTTAATGAACAAAATAATAATAATAGTGAAATTATTATTAAAATGATAAAAAATACAAAATAAGTTAAATTATAATTTTCATCATAAATTTTGAATCTAGCTATTATTATTAAAAAGATAACAAAATATGATAAACTGACTAATAAAAAAGAAATAATATCTAACCCAAAAAATAAATCAAAACTAGAAATAAAATTATAATAATTATTTAGATAAAAGAAAATAAAAAAGATAATTATAAAAAAATGCATAACTAATCAAAAGCTATTTAATAAAGGGATTAAAAAAATTATAAAAAAAAAGTATTTTATCATGATAAAATAGATATTCTTGATAAATAATCATTACCCTGACTACGAACTAATCTTACTAAAATTGATAAACCCAAAGCACCTTCACATACTGAAAAAACTAAAAACAAAAGACTAAAATATATTTCATAACCAAAATTAAATAAAAGAATAAATAATATTAAAAAAGAAAATAAAACCATAAATTCTAAACTTAATAAAGAAATTAATAAATGTTTACGAGTTGAACAAAATACAACAACTCTAGAAAAAAAACATAATAAAATAAAATAAACTAAAATAAGTTTTAATAGTTTAATATAAAACAATGATTTTGTAAATCATAATTAGGTAATAACACCTTTAAAACTTCAGTAAAGAGTAACTTAACTCATCTTTAATCTCCAAAATTAAAATTTTTAATAAACTATTTACTGGTATTTTAAACTTTATATTAACAATTGTAATTATTTGATCTATTGTTTTAATAACCTTAAATCACCCTTTAAGAATAGGATTAGTTCTATTAATACAAACATTTATAGTAGCTATAATTATAGGATATATTATAGAGTCATTCTTTTTTTCATATATTATTATTATCATTATAATAAGAGGGGCTCTAGTATTATTTATTTATATATCAAGAGTAGCATCAAATGAAAAATTTAATACACCAATAAAAAATATTATTATAATAACAAGATTATTTATTTTGATTTATTTTGTATTAAAAACAACAAAATATGAAACAAATATTATTAATAATTTAGTAAGAATTGAAAATGTAAGATTAATTAAAATTTTCAATTCAACAACATCAATAATTACAATAATAATAATTTTTTATTTATTAATAACTATAATTGTAGTATCTAATAATGCAAAAGTATCTGAAGGACCTTTACGAATAAAAAAATAATTATGAATAAACCAATACGTAAAACACACCCAATAATTAAAATAATTAATAATTCAATAATTGATTTACCAACACCCTCCTCAATTTCCCTATGATGAAACTTTGGATCAATATTAGGAATATGTTTAATAATTCAAATAATTAGAGGATTATTTTTAGCGATACACTATACAGATAATATTGAATTAGCATTTAGAAGAGTTATCCATATTTGTCGAGATGTTAATAATGGATGAATTATACGAAATACACATGCAAATGGAGCATCAATATTTTTTATATGTATATATTTACATATTGGACGCGGATTATATTATGGATCATATAAATTAGTAATAACTTGATCTATTGGGAGATTATTATTAATTTTAACAATAGCTACAGCATTTTTAGGCTATGTTTTACCATGAGGTCAAATATCATTATGAGGAGCTACAGTAATTACTAATTTATTATCAGCAATTCCTTATTTAGGAAATAGATTAGTAATATGGTTATGAGGTGGATTTTCAGTAGATAATGCAACACTAACACGATTTTTTACAATACATTTCATTATGCCTTTCATTATTGCAGCTATAGTGATAATACATTTGTTATTCTTACACCAAACAGGAAGAAATAACCCCTTAGGGTTAAATTCTAATTATGATAAATCCCCTTTTCATCCATACTTTTCAACAAAAGATATTATAAGAATAACAATTATAATATTTATATTTACTATAATTATTATATTAGAACCCCGAATACTAGGAGATCCTGAAAATTTTATCCCAGCAAATCCTTTAGTTACTCCAGTACATATTCAACCAGAATGGTATTTTTTATTTGCATATGCAATCTTACGATCAATTCCTAACAAGTTAGGTGGAGTAATAGCAATATTATTATCAATTATAATTATTTTATTACCTATAATTATTAATAATAATAAATTCCAAGTAATAAGTTATTACCCTTTTAGAAAAAGAATATTTTGAATATTAGTAACAATTATTATTATATTAACATGAATTGGAGCTCGACCCGCAGAAGAACCATTTATCTTAACAGGTCAAGTATTAACAGTTATATATTTTAGATATTTTATTTTTAATCCAATAATATTAAAAATTTGAGATAAAATATTAGATTAAGTCAATAAGTTTAAAACATATATTTTGAAAATATAATAAGAAAGTTAAAAGCTTTCATTGACTTTACTTAATTTAATGAAAATATTATTATAAATGAATAAAATAAATTAAAACTGATAAATTAAATAAAAACAAATTTAATGAAAATGGCAAAAACAATTTTCAAGTTAAATATATTAACTTGTCATAGCGAAAACGAGGTAAAACACCACGAACTCAAATAAATCAAAAAACAATAATATTTACTTTAACATAAAAGAATAAAGAGAATACATCACAACCTATAAAAACAACAACTGTAAGTAATCTAATAAAAATAATATTTATATATTCAGATAAAAAAATAAAGGCAAATCCCCCACTTCTATATTCAACATTAAATCCTCTAACTAATTCACTTTCCCCTTCTGCAAAATCAAAAGGTGAACGATTAGTTTCAGCCAAACAAGAAGATATTCAACAAAAAAATAAAGGTAAACACAAATTTATAAATCAACATATATTTTGATAATATATAAAATCTAATAAATTATATCTAATAATAAAAACAATTAAACATAAAAGAATTATAATTATTCTAACTTCATAAGAAATTACTTGTGCAACAGAACGAAGACTTCCTAATAAAGCATAATTAGAATTAGAAGATCAACCACATAATATAACACCATAAACCATCATACCTGAACAAACTATAAAAAATAAAATTCCATAATTAAAATTATAAATATTAAATAAAAAAGGAAATAAAGATCATATGATAAAAGAAAGAAATAATAAAAAAATAGGAGAAAAATAATAAATTAAATTATTTGATTTAATTGGGAGGATTTGTTCTTTAAAAAATAATTTTAATCCATCAGAAAAAGGTTGAAGAAGACCTACATAACCTATTTTATTTGGACCTTTACGAAGTTGAATATAACCAAGAACTTTTCGTTCTAGAAGGGTTACAAAAGAAACACAAATTAAAACACAAACAATTATAAAAAAGTAAATAATGATATACAAATAATCTAACATTATACTATTTGTAATTAAAATAATTACATAAATAAACTCTAAACTTATTGCATAATTTCTGCCAAAATAGCTTTACTTAAAAGAATTCAGATATTAACAAAATATTTGTTATAATTGGTCCTTTCGTACTAAATTATAAATGAATAATTAAAAAGATAGAAACCGACCTGGCTCACGCCGGTCTGAACTCAGATCATGTAAAAATTTAAAGGTCGAACAGACCTAGAAAATTAAGCTTCTGCACTTAAATCTAATTTTAATCCAACATCGAGGTCGCAAACTTCTTTATCAATAAGAACTCTCCAAAAAAATTACGCTGTTATCCCTAAGGTAATTTAAACTAAATATCCTTAAATAAGGATCCTAAATATAAAAATTAATAAAAAATTAAATATGAGAGTAAAAAAAATCTCAATGTCGCCCCAACAAAATTCTAAATTAAATTTATATCTAATATTAAACCAATAGATCAAATAATTTCATATAAAATAAAATTCTATAGGGTCTTCTCGTCCCATTTATAAATTTATGCTTTTTAACACAAACATTAAATTCAAAATTTAATATAAAGAAAGGTGTTCCCTCATAAAACCATTCATTCAAGTCTCCAATTAAAAGACAAATGATTATGCTACCTTCGCACAGTCAATATACTGCGGCTATTTAATAATTAATCATTGAGCAGGCCAGACTTAATAAATAAAAACATTAAGACATGTTTTTGTTAAACAGGTGAAGAACAAACTTGCCAAATTACTATATATTAATTTACATTAAACTACTAATTCTATCATTATAATTAATAATTAATAATTATTTAATAATTCTTAATAAAAAACTAACTTTTTAATAAATAAATAAATAATAATGCATAATTATTAAAAAATAATTAAGAAAGAAATTTTTAATCCTACATAACATTAATTAAAAAAATAAAGTATAAACAAATTATAAAGCTTATCCCTTATAATCTTAAGGTTATAAATTTAATATAAATAAAATTATACATTAAATATTAATCCTAACCTATGAATTAAATTCAATTATTAAGAAACCAGATATTTAAAATTGAATAGCATATAACCTCTATCAAGAATTTAAAAATAATTATGAAACATTAAATAATCAATTTCTTGATAAATCTTTTAATTTCGGGATAATAATATAATAAATTAAAGATTATAAATAAACCCTGATACAAAAGGTACAAAAAATAAAATCTACTTATATATTATTAAAATATTAACCTTCACAGTTAAATAAACTATAAATAAAATATATTTATTTTTTAAAAAATACTAAAATAAAAGTTATTTCTAAAATATGAAATATAAATAAATAAAAAATTAAATAATTAATATCAAATCAACTTGAATTGCACAAGTAATTTCTTAATGTAAATAAGAAATAATCCTAAATTATGATCTGTAAATAATTCCAGCTTCATCTTCCGATAAAACTACTTTGTTACGACTTATCTCATTACTTAATGAGAGTGACGGGCGATATGTACTTAATCAAGAACATATATCATAATTAATATATATTAATAATTACAATTAAATCCAATTTCATAAAATAAATGAATAAATTAATCCATAAACTAAAAGTTAAAGTAACCCATTTCAACCCTTTATATAGCTGCACCTTGACCTGACATAAAATCCAATAAAAATAAAAGAAAATAATTCTTATAAAACATTCAATCAAACAGAGATATACAAGCAATTAATATAAATAATAAAGGTAAAATTTATCGTGGATTATCAATTAAAGAACAGGTTCCTCTAAAATGATTAAATTACCGTCAAATTCTTTCAATTTAAAGAACATAACTTATAATACTGAAAATAAACTTTTACATTTTATAATAATAGGGTATCTAATCCTAGTCTCATTAAACAAAATTTCTTATTAAAATTAAAACTTTAACCAAACACACATATAAAATTCAAATTTCACCTAAAAATATAAATAATAGTGTCAAAAATTAACAATTTAAAATAAATATTAAATAAAAATAACTTTAGCTAGAAGTATAACCGCAGCTGCTGGCACAACTTTTGCTAGCTATTAAATAATTAACTATATCTTAAATAAATAAATATATAAAAGTAAAAACTGCGAATAAAATAAAAATCAAATATTATTTAAACATTTGATAAATCAAACAAAAATTTACATGTTATAAATTATTAAATAATTATTTCCATAAACTAGAATCAAATTTCCATTTAAAAAAACATACATTTGTAAAATAAAATAGTTGGGATCGGTTGGAATTTCCCCCCTCGCTCCTCTCGGTCTAACCCCGGTCCATAGTTCCTCTGGACTAGTACAGATACTCTATATTTATTATTCCATTTGTTAACTTCAGTTCCACATGTAAGATACTAATAGTTCTACCAATACTAGCTCACATTATAAGTTCGCTACAAATATATAACTGTTATATCTTAATATTAGATATAATTTATAATATGTATCTATTAATAATGTATATTCTAACCAATATTCATGACCTATAATATATCCTCCCAATAGATCAAATAATTACATATATTATTATCCCCCTAGACAGCAGCCCTCCGGTACCCTCCGGCCCCCTTTATATACTAAGATTTTGTAAATTCATATTTATTTCCCTAAAAATAATATATAAATTCTCCTTTCATAAAGAGAAATATTATAACTTTGAAAAAGTTTCGTATGGTGCACATATTAATACCCCCCTCTTTACATAGATATACATATTTAATTATGAACAATATTGTGTTCCTAAAAAACAATTTTACAAATGTTAAAAAAAATTAATCAAATTAAAAGTATAATCCCTAATATATTTTTAGTCTAGATTAATAAATTTAAAATGAATAATTACAAATTAATAAATTACAAATGAATAAATTTAAAATGAATAATTACAAATTAATAAATTATAAATGAATAAATTTAAAATGAATAATTACAAATTAATAAATTACAAATGAATAAATTTAAAATGAATAATTACAAATTAATAAATTATAAATGAATAAATTTAAAATGAATAATTACAAATTAATAAATTACAAATGAATAAATTTAAAATGAATAATTACAAATTAATAAATTATAAATGAATAAATTTAAAATGAATAATTACAAATTAATAAATTACAAATGAATAAATTTAAAATGAATAATTACAAATTAATAAATTACAAATGAATAAATTTAAAATGAATAATTACAAATTAATAAATTACAAATGAATAAATTTAAAATGAATAATTACAAATTAATAAATTACAAATGAATAAATTTAAAATGAATAATTACAAATTAATAAATTATAAATGAATAAATTTAAAATGAATAATTACAAATTAATAAATTATAAATGAATAAATTTAAAATGAATAATTACAAATTAATAAATTATAAATGAATAAATTTAAAATGAATAATTACAAATTAATAAATTATAAATGAATAAATTTAAAATGAATAATTACAAATTAATAAATTATAAATGAATAAATTTAAAATGAATAATTACAAATTAATAAATTATAAATGAATAAATTTAAAATGAATAATTACAAATTAATAAATTATAAATGAATAAATTTAAAATGAATAATTACAAATTAATAAATTACAAATGAATAAATTTAAAATGAATAATTACAAATTAATAAATTATAAATGAATAAATTTAAAATGAATAATTACAAATTAATAAATTATAAATGAATAAATTTAAAATGAATAATTACAAATTAATAAATTACAAATGAATAAATTTAAAATGAATAATTACAAATTAATAAATTATAAATGAATAAATTTAAAATGAATAATTACAAATTAATAAATTATAAATGAATAAATTTAAAATGAATAATTACAAATTAATAAATTACAAATGAATAAATTTAAAATGAATAATTACAAATTAATAAATTATAAATGAATAAATTTAAAATGAATAATTACAAATTAATAAATTATAAATGAATAAATTTAAAATGAATAATTACAAATTAATAAATTACAAATGAATAAATTTAAAATG